ACCAATTGAGGGAACTCCCATAATTTTCTATTTCTAGGATCAAGCAACTCGGGTTTTGTCGTTCTAGAACATGAGATTTTATAGAAGTAATGAAAAATAGATACGAGTAGAACCCAAAAAGGGAGAAAAAAAATATATAAAAGTTATACAAAAATTTATATAAGAATTACTATCCCTTTCTATTTCTTTATTTCCTTAATTGAATTTTGTTTGATTAGGACCAAGCTACTTAAAAACCTCCGCCTTTTTAAAAATATCCCGAACGGTTCCTGTGGGCTGAGCGCCCTTTTCAAGGAAATATAGAATAGCAGGAACGTTTAAATAACTTTGATTCTTTATCGGATCATAAAAACCCACGTTCCGAAGATCTCTTCCTTCTCTTCGGGATCGAACATCAATTGCAACGATTCGATAGACGGCTCATTGGGATAGATCTAAGTAAATGAACAAGACCCCCCCTAGAAACGTATAGGAAGTTTTCTCCTCGTACGGCTCGAGAAAAAATGATTTGGAGTTTTGTCTACGTATAGAATTCTAATTAATGGCAAAGGAGTTGATAAAATAAATTAGAATGGGATTTAACTCATTTTTTTCTTCCTACTTCCTGAAAAAGAAAAAATCATTTGTACCCATAACTCAAGTTGGATAATTCTCAAATAGCTTAAAAGAAAAAAAATATTTAGGCAATTTATTTCATTTTTTGAATGGTCTTTAACCCCCCTTTTGTTTGTCTCATTTAAAATACAATCCATTTGGATTCTTTATTCTTTATCTTTATTATGATCAAGTTATTGAGACAATTGAAAAAACGGCGTTTCCTTGTTCTGGGATCCTTTTTCTTTGTTTTAAATCAGTGGGTTTAGACATTACTTCGGTGCTTCTTAATCCTTACAAAATGGCAGCAACATACCCCTTTTGTGATTTATTTCCAGCAAAGAATCATACAAACGCTCGATTCCCCGCGATACACTTTGAATCGAAAGAGTTTTTTCAATTCCAACAAATTTTCCTTTTGAATTAAAAACTTGACCGAATTGGATCCTTTCTATTTCTATATTGATGATATACTTACGAAGTTGTTCCAATTTATTGATTGGTATTAACCCTAGATTCTTGCCCCCTGAAAGATGAATCCATACTTTCTACCCGAGCTCCATCATGTACTATATTCATTAAAACCTAACAAAAAGAAGGATTCTAGTCAAAACAGAACGGATGTCGGGCCAAGAGCACCTTCATTCTTAGAAAAGATGGCGGTAAAAATCCACACCGAATCGTGTCCTTCAAGTCGCACGTTGCTTTCTACCACATCGTTTCAAACGAAGTTTTACCATAACAAAACATTCCTCTAATTTGGAACCCGTATGGAATTGATTCAATTATGGAATCATGAATAGTCATTGGTTCCGTGGATACATAAACATATTAATCTATACCCTTTTTTTCTTCTATACAAATTCTTCTATACAAAGATGGCAAAAAGTTTTCTGAAGCAATCTTAGCAAGACCCCACCTATTATTGTATGTTATTGTATGAATGCAACACTTTACTTTTTATTAAAAAAACTAATAGAAATATAGAAAGAATACGAATATGAATAAATGAATTCTTTTTTACTCTGCATCTTAAAGTGACTCAATATGACCCATTTACCACTTCTTTGAATACCAAAGATTCAACTCAAAAGCAATCATTCAAAATTTTTATAATCGAAAAAGTTTCCTATTTCGACATCATTATTTGAATTTTGAATAAAGTTTTACAGTAAAGACTAAAAATTGGATCATCATAAAAAAAAAAAAGAGAGAGAGAAATATCTGTTTCTTTTCGAATTGAACTATCAACGATTTAAAGCAGATAAATGGATTGAACAAAAACCCCATTTTTGTGTGAGATGGATAAAAAAGACTGATCTAAGAGAAGATTTAGGTACTTGTTCTTGTTCTTTCGATTCGAATTTTATTAATATAAGATGAACGAATAGGGGTTTTTCGTACCTATCATATAGACTGAACTGAAGTCTTTATTATGGATTATGGATAAAAAAACACACATCCGTTACATATGTAACTTGATTCGTTGTTAATGAGATTCGGACAGACACAGATATTTAAATGAATACCTCCCGTTACTAATTAAGAACTATAACTATCTATCCCCCGACTCTCTGGGAATACTGAATCAGAACAAAAAAAGGATCCCCTTTGGGTGGGGAAGGGGGACTCTCTAGGGACAAAGACAAACAAGTCCAGATTAGGCCCTTGCTCCTAATTTTTTAGTTTACCCTAACCCAGTCTTAAGAGACTTAATCCCGTTAATTTAATGTAATAACCTCCCTCTTGTTTAGAATTAAGTGATCCTAATAATTTGGCTACCCTATTTACATTTAAGTTTAATTTTAATGGATAGAGAATAAGAGATAGGAAAGACAGGCTCTTTCTTATTGTGATTCAAAATAAAATGTATCGTTGAAAATTCAAAAAGATATGAGACGTAAGG